ATTACTTATTGTAATCAACAAATCTTTAACTTTATAACATAACTCTATTCTATAACATAATTCATTAGAATGATAACTTATTACAATGAAATTATACAGTAGCTTACTTTTTTATTATAAAGCGAGATCATATCTCTATTCTTCTCCGCTCAAATCTGAATCCAAAGACTGGAATTTTATGAAAAAACCTAAAGCCCCTTATCGGATTTGAACCGATGACTTACGCCTTACCATGGCGTTACTCTACCGCTGAGTTAAAAGGGCCTCTTTGATTCAATTCCTGAATTAATTACTATGCAGATAAGATATATCTATACTCTGATACATAACTCTGATACATATATATTATATATAAGTACATGCAATAGACTCATACTCATAGTGGTTGCTAGTGGACTGAGAATTTTCATTTCACTAGTGAATGAATATAGGCTCAAAATAAATGGGTTTATTTATATTGCATAAATATCAACCAATGCAATGAATTGTTTCAAGGCCGGGCCTAATTACCCTTTTCGAGAACTTCTTGATCCCCTCTTTCCATATTTTATTTATCGTTTGTGTTTGTTAATTTCCTGGTTTAGTATGATAGGCATATCACATCTTATCTTAACAATGAATGAAAGTGGGAGAAATTTAATGAAGTTCAATCCTTTTTCTGGCAGACAACTCACTCCTAGAAATATATACCTTCATATTTTTTCTATTAAATATATTATATATTTCATATTATCCTTATATTGACAATTTCAACAAACTGTTCATACTATGAGCATAGTATGATGGCGTTCGGGCAAGCATGCCCCCATCGTCTAGTGGTTCAGGACATCTCTCTTTCAAGGAGGCAGCGGGGATTCGACTTCCCCTGGGGGTAGGGTACTACGAAAGGAAGTTGATCATGGATTATCAATAGATTGAGAATTGATTTGTCCGGGGTCGATGCCCGAGCGGTTAATGGGGACGGACTGTAAATTCGTTGGCAATATGCCTACGCTGGTTCAAATCCAGCTCGGCCCAAGGATTCGCTGAGCCAAGATCACATTATATAATCCTATAGCTAGCTATAGAAAGAATAAGAAAAAACTTTCAGATATACTCCTCTTTTTTGTTCTCATAAATTCTGATCTTTTTAATAATCTAGATTCATATCACGATCTGTAAGTCTAAAGAAAAGAGCAAAGAACCTAAAAGACTCTTTTTGTTCATTGAACGATGGATTCTCAATCGTTTTGGCAATAACAAAAGGATTAAATTAATCCCTAACACCTTATTTTTATTTTTGGGGGATTGTAGTTCAACTGGTCAGAGCACCGCCCTGTCAAGGCGGAAGCTGCGGGTTCGAACCCCGTCAGTCCCGACATACCCTTTTCTATGAAAGGGGCGATGAAAGAGGGATAAGGAGCATAATTTTTAGATCATTAAAAAAACGGAGCATAATTTAGAACTTAACCCTGTCCTTCTTTCCATTTCCCCTCGATTCTTTGTTTGTATTTGTAACCAATGAAAGCGGAAACGCAGTTAGATGATATTTCATTAGATGCTTGTACCCGGAAGGCTAGAGTTTTTTTCGAAAAAGAATGAAAAAAAAGGGCATTTTTTATTTGATTAAAAAGATTCGGTATGGATAAAAGATCTTCTTATGTTATACAATTCTGGACGGTGAATCGATTTGCTAGCTCAGATATTGTTAGTCACGATATTGGGCCGAGTCAATATCATTATCATCGAGATGTAATTCATCCCATTGAATTTACAGGCGAAAGGTTTATCATCTCTATGGGATTAAATCCCGAGTTATTGTGAAGTAAAAAAAAACGAAAGATGAGATTATGGAAGTAAATATTCTTGCATTTATTGCTACTGCACTGTTCATTCTAGTCCCTACTGCTTTTTTACTTATCATATATGTAAAAACAGTCAGTCAAAATAATTAAGTTGAATGAAACTTGACTTCGGAGTTCTTAGCAAGGATTCCCTTTTTTCTTTTTCGTCTTAAATGAAATGAGCGGACTAGAATCCGCAGTATTCTATGAGATCGGATAGTATGGTAGAAAGAAATATATGACTCTTTTCTTTCTACCATACTATTTTTTTTGAGTATTAGACAGTTAAAAAAGCGAACTCAATTTCGTAGTACCCTTAGAGTCCACTTCTTCCCCATACTACGAGTGAAAGGGAAAATGTAAAGACTACCATTAAAGCAGCCCAAGCTAGACTTACTATATCCATGTGACTTGTGTCCCCTATCTCTATGAATATGCAGGAATTATTCCATTATTGCTCACTAATAATAGTGGAATCAATGGTGCAGAGTCAAAAAAAAGGGGGGGTGTTCTGCACCAACACTGTTGATGAACTAATTCCCTAAACCCATTTATTCTTAATATGATTTCTAGTAGAATCGGGAAACATTAAGCCCAAGCAAAATAACAACAGGTAGTGACGTCCTTACAAGTATCGAGGGGATGTTACTAATAGAACATGTAAGATAATAAAATATCCGGTGTTTCTTTTTTCGACCTTACTAAATAAAAGGCATAAAAATAGGGAATCAAGACGGATCGCTATCCATCACAATCACAGACCTCCATTCCCCATTTGATCTAATCCTTACCCTCTCCCGATTCTGTCTTTTAAACAATCGTAAACTAGTCTAGTCTTGACTAGGACTAAGGTTACTGAATAGAAAAGAAAAAAAGTGCCAATCGAATTCAAGGCCTAGTTAGTAGACACTCCAGTGGAAGGGCTATCAAGACTTACCGATCACTCTAATCTTTTCTTTTGGTGAATCCTTGGCGCAAGTATTTACAGCCCTCTACAGATGTTTAGAATCAAAGAAGTATCAAAAGCCGCCCTCCCCTGGAGAATAATTCGTTGAGTTATATCAGTAGAAGAGACTAAGGATTTTTTAGTCTTGTGTTGAGCAGGCGACACCCGGATTTGAACTGGGGAAAAAGGATTTGCAGTCCCCCGCCTTACCACTCGGCCATGCCGCCAAACTGATACAAAATAGATGAAAATATCCCCCCTTAATATCTTCCCGAAAAAAAAAAATAGAACCATTAACTATCGGCTGTGAATTCACTAAATATTATTGGATTTGTATCTAAAATAGTGTTTCCTTAATGACATAAGAAAATAACAATTGATATATATACATAACTAATCCGTTTTTTTTTTGAGACTTCTCGATTTCCATTATAATAGCAATTATGAGTATATGTAAACCCTATAAGATAGATTGTTACATAAGATATATCTGGGTATATCTTATCCATATGATGCCTATAGGGCATAAGGAGGAATTTCTTGGGTGTCAATTTTTCATTAAATAGATGGAATATAAAATCGAAATTTGGATACAGCACGGCCTACGTTGCTCCAATAGAACTTCTATAAAATAAAGGAGGTGACAGATAAGATATATAGTGCACGTGTTTAATACATAGACTTTTCTTACGCACTTCGATTCTATTCTATGATCGCTATGATCTATGACTTCGACTCAATACTAAAACTAGGTAAAAATATCTTCCTTCTCTGCAAATCTTTTTTTGAACAACCGAACCCATTGATTGGTTAAGTGCTAAAAAAATGAGCTCTCTATTTTATTCTGTCTTAATCTTAGCGAATAGATAAAATTCTGAAGACATTATCTTTTTCTGATATCCAGTGAGAGATTGGAATATGTAATATCATAATAATGGTAGAAATTTTATCACTTTTTTTTCCATAATCGACTATAATCTCTAAGAAAAAATCGATCAGAAAACGTCATAATTATAAGTGGCATTTATCAATTCTTTATTCGTTTGTATCTGTTGCAAATTCCATTCGAATTTGAGTAGAAAATGATATTTATTCTTCCGTTCATACGTATTTAATACATTACATATATGTATTAGTTGGGTCAAATTTCATGTGATTCAGTAAACAGAATATAAATCCCATCATTGCTAGATCGATTCATATGATTCGATAAAGAATGATCCAATACAATAGTGGGGTTTTTCGCTAAATGGGAAATAAAATTAAAAATGCTCCGGGATGGAAATGAGGAAATGTCTACAATACCTGGATTTAATCATATACAATTTGAAGGATTTTGTAGGTTTATTGATCAGGGCTTGACGGAAGAACTTTATAAGTTTCCAAAAATTGAAGATACAGATCAAGAAATGGAATTTCAATTATTTGTGGAAACATACCAATTGGTAGAACCGTTGATAAAAGAAAGAGATGCTGTGTATGACTCACTCACATATTCTTCGGAATTATATGTATCCGCGGGATTAATTTTGAAAACCAGTAGGGATATGCTAGAGCAAACAATTTTTATTGGCAACATTCCTCTAATGAATTCCCTGGGAACTTCTCTAGTAAATGGAATATACCGAATTGTGATCAATCAAATATTGCAAAGCCCTGGAATTTATTACCGGTCAGAATTGGACCATAACGGAATGTCGGTCTATACGGGCACCATAATATCAGATTGGGGAGGCAGATTAGAATTAGAGATTGATAGAAAAGCACGGATATGGGCTCGTGTAAGTAGGAAACAGAAAATATCTATTCTAGTTCTATCATCAGCTATGGGGTCGAATCTAAGCGAAATTCTAGAGAATGTTTGCTACCCAGAAATTTTTTTGTCTTTCCTGACTGATAAGGAGAAAAAAAAAATTGGGTCAAAAGAAAATGCCATTTTGGAATTTTATCAACAATTTGCTTGTGTAGGTGGGGATCCAGTATTTTCTGAATCCATATGTAAGGAATTACAAAAGAAATTCTTTCAACAAAGGTGTGAATTAGGAAGGGTTGGTCGACGAAATATGAATCGGAGACTGAATCTTGATATACCCCCTAACAATAGATTTTTGTTACCGCGAGATATATTGGCAGCTGCAGATCATTTGATTGGGATGAAATTTGGAATGGGTACACTTGACGATATGAATCATTTGAAAAATAAACGGATTCGTTCTGTAGCGGATCTCTTA